CCGAGGCTGTTCAAACAGGCATAGGGCAATTAAACGGTATTACCGTAGCAATTGGGGTTATGGATTTTCAGTTTATGGGGGGTAGTATGGGATCCGTAGTCGGTGAGAAAATTACCCGTTTGATTGAATACGCTACTAAAGAATTTCTACCTCTTATTATAGTGTGTGCTTCCGGAGGAGCACGCATGCAAGAAGGAAGTTTGAGCTTGATGCAAATGGCTAAAATATCTTCTGCTTTATATGATTATCAATCAAATAAAAAGTTATTCTATGTACCAATCCTTACATCTCCTACTACTGGTGGGGTGACAGCTAGTTTTGGTATGTTGGGGGATATTATTATTGCCGAACCCAATGCCTACATTGCCTTTGCGGGTAAAAGAGTAATTGAACAAACATTGAATAAAACAGTACCCGAAGGTTCACAAGCGGCTGAGTATTTATTCCAGAAGGGCTTATTCGATCTAATCGTACCACGTAATCCTTTAAAAAGCGTTCTGAGTGAGTTATTTGAACTCCACACTTTCTTTCCTTTGAATCAAAATTAGAACATTAAGTTCAATTATTTTGAGCAAACAAGTAATTAGTATATCGGAATCCAAGTCAAAATTAGACGAATGGGGTTTTCTTTGTTGACATAAGATCTAATTGTATCAAAGAAGCAAAAGTCACAGAAAATAGAAAATCCGCCCCTTTTTCTATATTCCTGATTATTGATTATTGATCAAGGTCTCTATCAACAAGATAAAAGAGGAAATTCTTATTTTCGTGAATTAGGCAAATAAAAAAATATCTTCTTCTCGTCATATATAATTAAAATATAGAAAATATAGAATTTTTTATCTTTCTATTACGATAATCCTATTTTGACTAAGAATCCCTGCTGGATGGGATTCTAACAAACCCTTCAATATTCAATATAAATAGAATCTAAATAAATAGAATCTAATTCATTTTTAAGAGAGTTTTTGCTTAGTAAATGAAATTCGAAGACAAGAGCAAAAAAATGAAGAAAAAAATATCTCATCCATATCCTTTCAAATCTTTCATATAGAAAGATGAAAAACTACATTCTATAACTCACTTAGCTAGATACTTATATCTATATTTATTAATATTAGATTAGATAGATTAGATAATAAGTAATAATAATTCCAATTTAATAATAATTCCAATTTAGAATTTTCAAATTCTAATAAGATATCTTTATATCTTCTTTATATTATAAAATAAAATTTTATAAAATAATAAGATATTTTTATTTATTTAGAATTATCAATATCAAATTCTAATAAGATATCTTTATACTTTATATATAATAAGATATCTTTATATTATAAAATATAAAATCTAAATAATAATAACAGGTACAAATAGTAAATCGAGGTACCCATTCTATGACAAATCTTACCTTTCCCTCTGTTTTGGTCCCTTTAGTAGGCCTAGTATTTCCGGCAATCGCAATAGCTTCTTTATTTCTTCATATTCAAAAAAACAAAATTGTTTAGAGGCGAGGGCACAAAATCTCATCTATTTTGTTTTTTCAAAACTAACGCTTGTATCATAACACGGATATCCATTTAGCAAAATTTTGTATATTTGGTATATTGGTATATTTGGTATAAGTGGCTTCCGCCGAAAATCTACCAAAAATGCTATATTCTAGCTATTTTCAAATAGACCCAACTCGGCGGATGGCTGAACTGTAAAGTTGGTCTATCTATATACATGTGGCTATCTTTAGTGAGATCATACGAAGGGTATGTTATTAGTTTAGATCTAACCAATTTAATGAATTACTCCTAAAGGTTCACATCAACCTAGTGCTAGTTGATGCGAGTTACTTCGGAAACAAACGGACTAAAGTCAAATTCATTTGGGGTATTCTCTCAATTCCAAAAAAAGCAACTGGATCAAGTATGAGTTGTCGATCAGAACATATATGGATAGAACCTATAACGGGGGCTCGAAAAACAAGTAATTTCTGCTGGGCTGTTATCCTTTTTTTAGGTTCATTAGGATTCTTGTTGGTTGGAACCTCGAGTTATCTTGGTAGAAATTTGATATCTTTATTTCCGTCTCAGGAAATAGTTTTTTTTCCACAAGGAATTGTGATGTCTTTCTATGGGATCGCGGGTCTTTTTATTAGCTCCTATTTGTGGTGCACAATTTCGTGGAATGTAGGTAGTGGTTATGATCGATTTGATAGAAAAGATGGAATAGTGTGTATCTTTCGTTGGGGATTTCCTGGAAAAAATCGTCGGGTCTTCCTCCGATTTCTTATAAAAGATATTCAGTCCGTCAGAATAGAAGTTAAAGAGGGTATTTTTGCTCGTCGTGTCCTTTATATGGATATCAGAGGCCAGGGAGCCATTCCATTGACTCGTACTGATGAGAATTTTACTCCACGGGAAATGGAACAAAAAGCTGCTGAATTGGCCTATTTCTTGCGTGTACCAATTGAAGTTTTTTAATAAATGAAGCCGAGAAATGAATGCTTTCTCAGCAGGAGAGCAAAAAACGCAAGAATCCTCTTTTTCTATACCATAACTTATAACTTAATTGAGGTTTCTTCAAAACATTCATTCGAGTCAAAGCAGACATATATGGAATAAGTATAAAAAAACTCTTTTGGGGATCTTTTATATGTATCGAAATATACACAACCCAATTCAAAAAGAAACAAATCCAATATCTCATAATCAACCATTTTGAAATAAGGAAATTCCCTCCCTTTTTAATTGTTGTAATTGAGACTTCAGATAGATCATATCTTGTAATTTTTTGAAGCTTCTTTTTATATTTTTTGTGCTCCTTAATGACCAAAAAATTGGATCTCTTATAATAAGAATAAAAAATAACTAGCAAATTTCTGTCGTTTTTTGCCACTCAATTTTCACAATTACATAGAGTCGACGAATTAGATGGGTTCATTAACAATTCACAGACGAAAAAATGGAAAAAAAGAAAGCATTCACTCCTCTTTTATATCTTGCATCTATAGTATTTTTGCCCTGGTGGATTTCTCTCTCATTTCAAAAAAGTATGGAATCTTGGGTTACTTATTGGTGGAATACTAGGCAATCCGAAATTTTTTTGAATGATATTGAAGAAAAGAGTATTCTAGAAAAATTCAGAGAATTGGAGGAACTCCTCTTCTTAGAGGAAATGATCAAGGAATACTCGGAGACACATCTACAAAACCTTCGTATAGGAATTCACAAAGAAACAATCCAATTAATCAAGATACACAACGAGGGTCGTATTCATACAATTTTGCACTTCTCGACAAATATAATCTGTTTCATTATTCTAAGCGTTTATTCTATTTTGGGTAATAAAGAACTTGTTATTCTTAACTCTTGGGTTCAGGAATTCCTATATAACTTAAGTGACACAATAAAAGCTTTTTCTCTTCTTTTATTAACTGATTTATGTATCGGATTTCATTCGCCCCATGGTTGGGAACTGCTGATTGGCTTTGTCTACAAGGATTTTGGATTTGTTCATAATGAGCAAATTATATCTGGCCTTGTTTCCACTTTTCCAGTCATTCTAGATACAATTTTAAAATATTGGATTTTCCGTTATTTAAATCGCGTATCTCCGTCACTTGTAGTGATTTATCATTCAATGAATGACTGAAAAATTATCTACCTAATCCAATTAGAATGTTTCTTACTTTGCAGTTGTACATAAGCAAAGCATTGAAAATCGCTTTAGATTTCTACCCATCCCGGGGATTCATCCTATATTCCTATATATTAATCCAGTCAATTTATTCCAGTAAATAACAGAATCGTGGATAGGAAACTCCATTAGTAACCTACCCCAATTTATTGTAGAAATTTTCGGGATCAATGGTTGGACCATGCAAACTAGAAATACTTTTTCTTGGATAAAGGAACAGATTACTCGATCTATTTCCATATCGCTAATGATATATATAATAACTCGTACATCCATTTCAAATGCATATCCCATTTTTGCACAGCAGGGTTATGAAAATCCACGAGAAGCGACTGGACGTATTGTATGCGCCAATTGCCATTTAGCTAATAAACCAGTGGATATTGAGGTACCGCAAACGGTACTTCCCGATACTGTATTTGAAGCAGTTGTTCGAATTCCTTATGATATGCAAGTGAAACAAGTTCTTGCTAGTGGTAAAAAAGGGGGTTTGAATGTGGGGGCGGTTCTTATTTTACCAGAGGGTTTTGAATTAGCGCCCCCCGATCGTATTTCCCCCGAGATAAAAGAAAAGATGGGCAATCTGTCTTTTCAGAGCTATCGCCCCAACCAAAAAAATATTCTTGTCATAGGCCCTGTTCCTGGTCAGAAATATAGTGAAATCACCTTTCCTATTCTTTCCCCCGACCCCGCTACTAAGAAAGACATTCACTTCTTAAAATATCCTATATACGTAGGCGGAAACAGAGGAAGGGGCCAAATTTATCCTGACGGGAGCAAGAGTAACAATACAGTTTATAATGCTACAGCATCAGGTATAGTAAGCAAAATCCTACGAAAAGAAAAGGGGGGATACGAAATAACCATAGCGGAGGATGGACGTCAAGTGGTTGATATTATCCCTCCGGGGCCAGAAATTCTTGTTTCAGAAGGTGAATCTATCAAATTGGATCAACCATTGACAAGTAATCCTAATGTGGGCGGATTTGGTCAGGGAGATGCAGAAATAGTACTTCAAGATCCATTACGTGTACAAGGCCTTTTGTTCTTCTTCGCATCTGTTATTTTGGCACAAGTATTTTTGGTTCTTAAAAAGAAACAGTTCGAGAAGGTTCAATTGTCCGAAATGAATTTCTAGACTCGCGGATTAATCGACATCAAGTTTGTAAAAAGAACCAAATTATTTTTAGTAATTATGATTATCTATAACTATGATAAAAAATGAAATTCTAAAAAGCCTTTCATTTATACTCTTTTTCTACGAGATACCGGGAATTCCTTGTACCACATTCCTGCCATAGTATGTAGAT